TACAATAGGCGATTTGACAGCAAAAGCAATAAAAAATCCAATATAGAATATTATTTCTAAGGATAGAGGATACGACTGATTGGCTGATGTTTCAAAATTTAATGTTGGTTCATTAGAACCATATAAACCGATACCCAAAACTCCCATTAAGAGAAAAATAGAACCCCCCGCCGTATACAAAATAAATTTTGTAGCTGAGTACAGACGTTTCTTTCCTCCCCACATAGATAGAAGTAGATAAACAGGAATTAATTCTAACTCCCACATAATGAAAAAAAGTAAAAGGTCCCGAGAAGAAAACAATCCTATTTGAGCACTGTACATCGCTAACATCAGGAAATTAAATAATCGAGAATCCCGAGTAACCGGCCAAGCTGCTAAAGTCGCTAAAGTGGTGATGAATCCCGTTAGTAAAATAGGTCCTATAGAAAGTCCATCTATTCCTAATCTCCAATGGAAATCAAACAACTGTATCCATTTATAATCCTCCATCAGTTGGATTAATGGATCATCTGTTTGGAAATGATAACAGAATGTATAGGCCGTTAGAAGGAGTTCGAAAATGCATATAAATATAGTATACCAACGAATGACCCTATTTCCTCTATGGGGAAGAAAAAAAATTAAGGAACCTGCAAATATTGGCAAAATTACAATTATTGTTAACCAAGGAAAATAATTCGTAGTAAAGACAAGATAGACTTGGACCAGAAAAACCCGTGCTCAAAATATTTTGAGCACGGGTTTTGTCGGTAAAAAAAATCAAATGGATTCAAGTAAAATTTTTTCGAACGTATCAATAAGCTAGACCCATACTGCGGGTTGTTTCATGCCATAAATAAACTCGAACACTCAAGAAATCCGTTGGACAGGCAGATTCACATCTTTTACAACCAACGCAGTCTTCAGTTCTTGGAGCAGAAGCAATTTGTTTAGCTTTACATCCGTCCCAAGGTATCATTTCTAATACATCGGTCGGGCAAGCTCGGACACATTGAGTACATCCTATACACGTATCATAAATCTTTACTGAATGTGACATTGAATCTATACATTTTGGAAAGTCATAAAATTTCGATCTAGTAAACTTATTAACAAATCCTATATTTAGATACCAGATGAATCAACAAGTTATCAGAATTTTTCGAATAAATCTACTTCTGGATTGGTTTATGAGAAAGGTCCAAAATACTTTGATTTATTAGGTTTTTGAAAACAAGGTCATACCTTAATTTAATATAGCAAACATACTAATTCGAATTCCTTTATGAATATTAGAATTTATACGATTAATACTAGTTATTCAACAAATTCGATTGGTTAATACGAGTTGATTTTCGGTTACGATAAATTGATGAAACAATAGCCAGTCCAATAGCCGCTTCAGCGGCTGCAATAGCTATAACAAAAATTGAGAAAATGTCTCCTTTTAATTGACGATTATCAAAAAAATCAGAAAATGTTACAAAGTTTATATTAACTGCATTCAATATAAGTTCAAGACACATAAGAGCTCTAACCATATTTCGACTTGTGATCAATCCATAGATACCGATGGAAAATAAATAGGCACTCAAAACAAGTACATGTTCGAGCATCATTAACCAACTCCTTATCAATCTTATTAATTTCAATCACAATGCAATCGATTCGATTGAATCACATATAACAAATATTCCATACTTGAATTTCTTTTTTATTATTGTTATTGACGAGCTACAGCAATTGCACCTATTAAAGCAACTAAAAGAATTATTGAAATGAGTTCAAATGGAAGAAAAAAATCTGTTGATAAATGAACTCCAATTTGTTGACTATTAGTTATCAAATCTTGCTCTAGAATCTGGTTTGATTTTGTAGTCCAAATAATACCGTACCATGACATATCTAGAATAGTAGTAATTAGTGAAATAAAAAGACCTGTACAAACCACCCAAGTAACTCCATCCCCAATAGTCCAAAGATGAAAATCTTTGTAATATTCTGAGCCATTCATAAACATCACAGCAAAAATGATTAAAACATTTATAGCTCCTACGTAAATAAGCAGCTGCGCAGCAGCTACAAAGTAGGAGTTCAATAGAATATAGAATAAAGATATACAAACAAGAACCAATCCCAACGAAAAGGCAGAATAAATTGGATTGGGAAGTAATACCACTCCTAGACCTCCTAAGATTAGACCCGACCCCAGAAAGACTAAAAGAAAATCGTGTATTGGTCCAGGTAAATTCATTTTAAAAATATATAAATTGAGATATTTCATGAGTTTATTGATCTGAGCAGAAAAAAAAGAAGTGATTCTATTTTTTATGGTACTTCTTAACTAAATGAAATTAAAATGGGTCTGGGTTGATATAGATAGTGTTATTGGAGTATTCTAATTCAATATTCGAAAAATGGTTTGAAACTATATTATATATTTTGAAATCATTACTCTAATGTAGAAATACATTTTCAATCCAAAAAAAAGGACCAACGTTTGTATTCATATTAAAAA